CGCATACATTGCATTGGACTAAGCTAAGCTAAAAAAAAGGGCTAGACTATTCAAAAACTAGTCAATGATGACCCTCCATGGATTCGCCTATATAAGCCGCAGCTAAAGTTGCAAAAATAAGAGCTTGAATCCCACTTGTAAATAATCCAAGGAACATGACAGGTATAGGAACGACTAAAGGTACTAAAGAAACAAGAACAACAACTACTAATTCATCAGCTAATATATTCCCGAAAAGTCGAAAACTAAGTGATAAGGGTTTTGTGAAATCCTCTAAAATGTTAATGGGTAAAAGAATTGGAGTTGGTTGAATGTATTTACTGAAATACCCTAATCCTTTTTTGGAAAGACCCGCATAGAAATATGCTACTGACGTGAGTAAAGCTAAAGCAACAGTAGTATTTATATCATTCGTGGGTGCGGCTAACTCTCCATGAGGTAATTGTATGATTTTCCAAGGTAAAAGAGCACCCGACCAGTTAGAAACAAAAATAAATAGAAACATAGTTCCAATAAAGGGAACCCATGGACCGTATTCTTCTCCAATCTGAGTTTTGCTCACGTCTCGAATGAATTCAAGAACATATTCGAAGAAATTTTGACCCGCGGTTGGAATGGTTTGTGGATTCCGAACAGCGATAACCGCGGAACCTAATAAGATAGCAATTACAACCCAAGAAGTAATAAGTACTTGGGCATGGACTTGGAAACTACCTATTTGCCAATATAAATGTTGGCCTACTTCCACACCAGAGATCTCGTATAACCCATTTAGTGCGTTGCTGGAACATGATATATCATTCATATTGCCCTCTGACAGAAATAGAACTTTACTAAAAAAAAAAAGGAATTATTTTGATTCAATCTTCTCTTGCCTACTCAAATTCTATATTTTTGACACCGACTAAACTAATCACACAATATTCACAGTTTTTTTATCTATTTTGTGCGATTCAGGATATAGTAACCGATTCCATAGATCTATGTAGTTCCAAAAAATAATTTATTTATCTTATTATTAATCAAGGATTTCGTATATAGCTAGAACGACCCTCACAAATTGCGACTACTAATTTGTTAAGAATTAATCGAATTGAAGCTATAGCATCATCATTTGCTGGAATCGAAATATCTGCGAGATCGGGATCACAATTTGTATCGATTAAACAAATTGTTGGAATTCCCAAAGTGATACATTCTCGAAGCGCCGTATATTCTTCTTGCTGATCAACGATGATTACAATATCGGGCAATCTCGTCATATATTTAATCCCGCCCAGATATGTTTGCAAGCGAGATAATTGTCTCTTCAACATAGCTGCATCTCTTTTCGGAAGACGATTGAGTCCCCCCGTCTTTTGTTCTGTTCTCAAGTCCCTGAACTTATGAAGCCTCGTTTCTGTAGTGGGCCAATTTGTTAACATACCACCGAGCCATTTTTTATTAACATAATGACACCGAGCCCTTATTGCAGCCCGCGCCACCGAATCAGCTGCTTTATTTTTGGTACCAACAATTAAGAATTGTTTTCCCTTACTTGCTGCATCAAAAACTAAATCACAAGCTTCTGATAAAAAACGAGCAGTTCTAGTCAGATTTGTAATATGAATACCCTTACGTTTTGCAGAGATATATGGCGCCATTCTAGGATTCCATTTCCTAGTACCATGACCAAAATGAACTCCTGCTTCCAACATCTCTTCCAAATTTATGTTCCAATATCTTCTTGCCATTTCTCTTCACACTTCCTCTCTCTCTCTCTTTTTTTTTACTTAAAAAAAAAAGAGAGACAAGACACCTTGAAATAAATAATAGTTCCAATGGAACCTTCTCTTCTACCGGGGATTGGTCGTTTATCCACGAGCCAAGCCATTACTTTCTATTCGTTATTCTCTTTATTACTATTAACAAATTACCAAATCAAATGACCCCACCAAAATAAATACTTAAGAGGACGAATCCACTCCTCTTATCTTAAGAATCATTAAATTCTATACCTATAAAAGAGCGGCCTGATGTATCATGTAAATTGTTTGAAATGCAAGAGTCAAATAATTCTCTGTGGTGGAAGAAAATATCTCTCATTTCTCCCCCGAAGAAATTCTTTTTGTTTGTTTCCAAAAGAATGTTGTTATGTTGCCGTGACCGGTGCACTAATCCTTTGAATCCGGTACCAGCGGGTATCATACCTCCTAGCACAACGTTCTCTTTCAGGCCTTTCAACCAATCGATACGACCACGAAGAGCAGCTTTTGCTAAAACTCGAGCAGTTTCTTGAAAACTTGCTTCAGATATAAAACTTTGAGTGTTCAGAGAGGCTCTCGTTATTCCCAATAAGACGACTCGATAACAAATCCCTTCTTCTAAAGCGCGCCCCGTTCGTTCCGCTCGCAATAATCCAATCAGTTCCCCGGGTAAAAAAACATTAGACATTCCATCGTCTGAAACCAATACTTTTGATGTTATTTGACGTACAATAATTTCTATATGCCTATTATGGATCTGTACCCCCTGAGATCGATAAACCTTTTGGATCTTATTAACCAAAGAGAGACGACTTTGCACTATAGTTAGCTCAGCACCAATCACGAATCCCCAAGGAATTCCAAGAATTCTTGTTATACACTCGTTCCAACCCTCAACTCTTTTTTCTAGGTTCATCGATATTGAATCAATCGAACGCACTTCTAACACTTGTTCCACTTTTGGAAGACCCTGCGTTATATCACCAGATCTCGATTTTTCATATATAAATGTAACTAACGTATCCCCTTCGCAAAGGATTTCTCCATAATGCCCATGGACAGTTGCTCCCGGAGTCGCCAAATAAGGCTTAGCCGATCTTATTACTATAGAATCAACTTGAACAATAAAAACTTGACCCGATTTTAGGTGTGGTCCGCTTTTGGCTATACATATATTTTCACAAATAAACTGCCCAAGACTAATTATTGTGGACGTTTCTTCACAATAATTATGATGATAATGATGATGGGGAAAATACCAATTCAAATTGACTGCATTCAAAACGATGTTACGGCATGGATCGAAATTATAAATTCTCCCATTTTCAGCTATTAAATAATAGTTAAGTACTTGAAAAGTCTGTTTTAAATTGTCAAGCTGCAAATATTTCGCTACCGAGGTCTGATTATGAGTTATTAAAGGGTAAAATGATAAATAAAAATTCGCAATTTGAGGGGCTGTTCCTAAAGGACCCAATAAATTATTAATTGGAATTAGAGGATCTTTTTTAATTGATTGTTTTATCACATTGTGATATTTTACATCGTTGAATGGGCCCATGCGAAAACAATTAGATGATGACAAAATTATCAAAGATTGGGATTCCTTATTTCTGTTCAAGAGCGTATGAATAGTTCCGTGATTTTGGCTAAATGATTGTTGAATCCTTGCGTTGGAATAAATGGAATAAAACGGATTTTTATTGGTACTATCTGACCTATTATCAGAAATCAATCCTGAACCTGACGGATCATTTCTTTTTCTGATATAAAAAATATGGGATTTAACTAAGTCGATTCTTAGGAAATCTCGAATCAGACCATTTGTCCTTACTTCAATAAAGGAAGCACAGACCTCTTCGGCGGAAGAACTTTTGTTGTCTTGGTCCCAATTCAACACTAAACAAGTACGAACTAGTTGAATACTTGTGTCAGAAATTCTCCGAGTTGGTTTGCCATTTCCATAAAGGATATAATTGACAACTCGAAGTTGCATATTATCTTTTTCCCGAAACGGATCCTTGGGGAAGAGTGTTGCCAAATTTATACCGTCCGATATTTCATATGGGGTTACAGGTCGAACCAAAACAAAATACTTTTTCTTGGTAGGTGTGATCCGTTGGACATAGATCCAATTTTTCAATTTTTTTGATTTTGATTCCTTAGAGTTTGTTTTGCCCGTTCCTGGTGGTATCAAGATGCCACTGTGTCGAGATATCTTATCTCTTTCTCCGGGAAAATAGATATTACCAGAAAAAATCTTCAGTTCAATCCTTTTTTTTTTTCTCTCCACTCGGACCAATCCGCCCACTTGGCTTCTTGTATTTAAAGTGATTTGTGTATCTACTCCAATGATACTATTGTTCCGTACCATTATGGAAGAAGATTCGGATAAAATATGCACTTCCTCGGGAATGAAAAAAAATAGATCTACTTTCATTTGGTATTTTGGCTTAACCTTTTTGACTCCTCGATACTCAATCACATCCTCCTTTTTGACGATTGAATGCGCCCCTATAGTCCCATATTTAGTAATTCCTGAACTCTTTCTTCTGTATCGAGGATCATCAAAAAAAGCAAGAATACTTTTTCTACGGAAAATACCATTTATGGGTATTTCCATCGAGATACCTGAATGTGAATGCAGCATTAGTTCTTTCTCTTGGTCTTGAATCAATTGAAATGGAATAATAAATCTATTTCTTCGTCTCTTTGCCAATAAATCAGCATTCTCGTGGAGAATAGCGGAATATATGAAATCACAATGCCCAGTACCTACGATTCGGTTAAATTCTGAATAATCGTCAATCCTATCTTCTTTTTTCTCAGAAAAATCCGAACTAAATAAGTTGTGTCTCGCTTGATCATTATTCACTGAGAATCTCGAAATATATCTTCGTTCGGCAGAAAGATAATGAATGTTTATTTGATCTTGATCCTTGTGGAGCGAAAAAGGAACTACACTGAATTTGTACGAACCCCCTGATAATATCCACAAATGGCTTGTTTTTGGTAAGAGATGGACGTTACTATATGTAAATTCGGGTGAATGATACACATCAGTACTCCAGTGCATTTCCCCCTCTGAGTCAGAATAAATATGTTTTCGAACCCTCTCTTTAAAATTTAAGGTGTATGTTCCCGCGCGAATCTCAGCAATCACTTGTTCTGATTCTACATATTGATCGTTTTGAACTAAAAGAAAACTTTTTGGGGGAATAGTCACCTTATGTATAATATCTTCACTCTCAATAA